CACTCAATTAACATTAAGAACTTTTCATACCGGTGGAGTATTCACGGGGGGTACTGCAGAACATGTGCGAGCCCCTTCTAATGGAAAAATCAAATTCAATGAGGATTTAGTTCATCCGACACGTACACGCCATGGACATCCCGCCCTTCTCTGTTCTATAAACTTGTATGTAACTATTGAGAGTGAAGATATTCGACATAATGTAAATATTCCACCCCAGAGTTTTCTTTTAGTTCAAAACGATCAATATGTCGAATCAGAACAAGTGATTGCCGAGATTCGCGCGGGAACATCCACTTTGAATTTTAAAGAGAAGATTCGAAAACATATTTATTCTGACTCAGACGGAGAAATGCACTGGAGCACCGATGTATATCATGCATCCGAATTTACATACGGCAGTGTTCATCTATTACCAAAAACAAGTCATTTATGGATATTATTAGGAGAGCCGCGTGGATCCAGTCTAGTTTCACTTTCGATCCACAAGGATCAAGATCAAATGAGTGCGAATTCTCGTTCTGTCAAGAGTTTTAACCTTTCAGGAACGGATGATCAGTTGCGAGAAAAATTATTTACTTCAGATTTTTCGGGTAAAAAAGAAGATAGGATTCCTGATTATTCAGACCTTAGTCGAATTAGATGTACTGGTCGTTGTAATCTCGTAGATCCGACCCTTCTTTACCCTAATTCTGATTTCTTTTCAAAGAGGCGAAGAAATAGATTCATCATCCCACTCCAATCGATTCAAGAACGCGAGAACGGACTAACGCCCCCTTCAGATATCTTGATTGAAATCCCCATCAACGGCATTTTCCGTATAAATAGTATTCTTTCTTATTTGGACGATCCTAGATACAGAAGAAGGAGTTCGGGCATTACTAAATATGGGCCTCTAGAAATGCATTCAATCGTCAAAAAAGAGGATTTGATTGAGTATCGAGGAGGCAAGGAATTTAGTCCAAAATACCAAATGAAAGTAGATCGGTTTTTTTTCATTCCCGAGGAAGTGCATATATTACCCGGATCTTCTTCCATAATGGTACGGAACAATAGTATCATTGGGGTAGATACACAAATTACTTTAAATATAAGAAGCCGCGTAGCCGGGTTGGTCCGAGTGGAGAGAAAAAAAAAAAGAATTGAACTTAAAATATTTTCTGGAGATATCCATTTTCCCGGAGAGACAGATAAGATATCCCGACATAGCGGCGTTTTGATACCACTAAGAACAGGAAAACTCAATTCTAAGGAATCGAAAAAACGGGAAAATTGGATCTATGTTCAACGGATCACACCTAGTAAGAAAAAGTATTTTGTTTTGGTTCGTCCTGTCGTCACATATGAAATAACGGATGGTATAACTTTAGGAACACTTTTTCCTACGGATCTGTTGCAGGAAAGGGATAATGTGAAACTTCGAGTTGTCAATTATATCCTTTATGGAAATGGTAAACCAATTCGAGGAATTTCTGATACAAATATTCAATTAGTTCGGACTTGTTTAGTATTGAATTGGAACCAAGACAAAAAAAGTTCTTCTAGTCAAGAAGCCCGTGCTTCCTTTGTTGAAATAAGGGTAAATGGTTTGATTCGACATTTACTAAGAATCGACTTGCTGAAATCCATTTTTTCATATATCGGAAAAAGGAATGATCCCTCGGGCTCAGGATTGTTCTCGGATAATGGATCGGATTCCACCAAAATAAATCCGTTTTCTTCGATTTATTCCAAGGCAATAATCCAACAACCCCTTAATCAAAATCAAAGAACTATTCATACGTTGTTAAATAGAAATGCGGGATTCCAATCGTTGATAATTTTGTCATCATCCAATTGTTTTCGAATGGGTCCATTCAACGACGTAAAATATCACAATGTGATCCACAATGGGATAAAAGAATCAATTAACATTACAAAAGATCCTATAATTCCAATTAAGAATTCGCTGGGGCCTTTAGGAACAATCCCTCTAATTCTAATTGCGAATGTTTATTCATTTTACCATTCAATAACTCATAATCAGATCTTGGTAAATAACTATTTGCAACTTGACAATTTAAAACAGACCTTTCAAGTAATTAAATTGAAATATTATTTAATCGATGAAAAGGAGAAAATTTATAACCCCGATCCATGCAGTAACATTCTTTTCAATTTGAATTGGTATTTTCTCCATCCCAATTATTGTCAAGAAACATCTACAATAATGAGTCTTGGGCAATTTATTTGTGAAAATATATGTATAGCCAAAAATGCACCACACCTAAAATCGGGTCAAGTTATACTTGTTCAAGTTGACTCTGTAGTAATACGATCAGCTAAGACTTATTTGGCGACTCCGGGAGCAACTGTTCATGGCCATTATGGGGAAATCCTGTACGAAGGAAATACTTTAATTACATTTATATATGAAAAATCGAGATCCGGTGATATAACCCAAGGGCTTCCAAAAGTAGAACAGGTGTTAGAAGTGCGTTCGATTGATTCAATATCGATG